ACGAATATAAAAAGGGTGGATTATCGTATATATATATTTCATGTAGAAACATGTAGAAAGATGAATTAGAAACATGTAGAAAGATGAATAGGTCCATTTATTTATATATTTATTGTATTTTATTAATTAATATATATTTCTTAAATTAATATATATTTCTTAAAACATATACTTATAGACTCCCTATCCCTATTAAGTATATATATACTCACTTAGGTATACTTAGTATAATATAACAATTATATATGAATTATAAGATATCTTTATAACAATATAAGGATAAGGTTCAAATATAAAACAATAAATATAACAATAAATAACAGGTACAAATATTAAATCGAGGTACCCATTCTATGATAACTCTCAACAGTCTCCCCTCCATTTTTGTGCCTTTAGTGGGCTTAGTATTTCCGGCAATTGCAATGGCTTCTTTATCTCTTTATGTTCAAAAAAACAAGATTTTTTAGATACAACAAGGACTTATATATATATATTTTTTTTTCAAGACTTACTTGGATCATAACACGGATATCTATTTAGTAAAATATGGTATAATATGCGGCTTCCTTCGGGCATAAGCTCTTATGTATGTGTAAACATGATAAATGAATTATAACTATTTTCAAATAGATCGGGATCGGGGAGAATTTCTGAAATGTAAAGTCAATATATCTATATGTATTAGGAAATCATATGAAAGGGATGTTATTATTTTAGTTTGGATCTAAGAAATTCGATGAATTATCCCTAAAGGTTCACATCATAATAGTGCTGGTTGATGAGAGTTACTTCGGAAACAAAAAAAAGTAAAAAAAAAAAAATTATTTTTGTTATTCTCCCAATTCCAATAAAATGCAACTAGGTCTAGTTAGAGTATGAGTTGGCGATCAGAACGTATATGGGTAGAACTTATAGCGGGGTCTCGAAAAACAAGTAATTTCTGTTGGGCCTTTATTCTTTTTTTAGGTTCATTAGGGTTTTTATTGGTTGGAACGTCCAGTTATTTTGGTAGGAATTTGATATCTTTATTTCCTTCTCAGCAAATAATTTTTTTTCCACAAGGTATCGTGATGTCTTTCTATGGGATCGCAGGTCTTTTTATTAGCTCCTATTTGTGGTGCACAATTTCGTGGAATGTAGGTAGTGGTTATGATCGATTCGATATAAAAGAGGGCATAGTGTGTATTTTTCGTTGGGGATTTCCTGGAAAAAATCGTCGCATATTCCTCCGATTCCTTATGAAAGACATTCAGTCCATCAGAATAGAAATTAAAGAGGGTATTTATGCTCGTCGTGTCCTTTATATGGAAATAAAAGGACAAGGAGCCATTCCCTTGACTCGTACTGATGAGAATTTTACTCCACGAGAGATTGAGCAAAAAGCTGCTGAATTGGCCTATTTCTTGCGTGTACCAATTGAAGTATTTTGAAAAAAGGAACTGAAGAATGAATACTTTGCAAGAGATAAAAAACTCAAGAATCATCTTTTTTTCTATAGCATAACTTAACTGAAGTTTCTTCAGAACGCTTACTCGAGCCAAAGCAAACGTATATGAAACAATTCTAAAACTAAATTGTTTATGTCCACAATTTTTTTTATGTGTATGTAAATCCACTTAACTCAATTCAGTAACAAATCTAAATGATAGATTCATCATATATCAAAACAAAACATTTCATCATAAAGTAAAGAATTTTTTTTTCTAAATATTTGATATTTTGATAGAACGGGAGTTCTTTCGTCTCGAAATCCGACTACTATTAATTTGAAGAGGGCTCTTTCTTATTCTATATTCTTTCTAAATTCAAGGACTAACCGCTGTACTGAATCACAAAAAAATCCGGAAATACATCGATGACTTGTAATAGAACTTATGCTTGATAGAAATATTAGTATCATATAGAGTCGACGAATGAGGTGCGTTCATTAAAAATTTTTAAATTCACAGACGAAAAAATGGCAAAAAAGAAAGTATTAATTTCCCTTCTATATCTTGCATCTATAGTATTTTTGCCTTGGTGGATCTCTCTCTCATTTAATAAAAGTCTGGAATCTTGGTTTACTAATTGGTGGAATACTAGGCAATCCGAAATTTTTTTGAATGATATTCAAGAAAAGAGTATTCTAAAAGAATTCATAGACTTAGAGGAACTCTTACGTTTGGACGAAATGATAAAGGAATACCCGGAAACACATTTACAAAAGCCTCGCATCGAAATCTACAAAGAAACGATCCAATTGATCAAGATGCACAACGAGGATCGCATCCATACAATTTTACACTTCTCGACAAATATAATCTGTTTCGGTATTCTAAGTGGTTATTCTATTCTAGGTAATGAAGAACTTGTTATTCTTAACTCTTGGTTTCAAGAATTCCTATACAACTTAAGCGACACAATAAAAGCTTTTTCTATTCTTTTATTAACTGATTTATGTATAGGATTCCACTCGCCCCACGGTTGGGAATTAATGATTGGCTCTGTCTACAAAGATTTTGGATTTGCTCATAATGATCAAATTATATCCGGTCTTGTTTCTACTTTTCCAGTCATTTTAGATACAATTTTTAAATATTGGATCTTTCGTTATTTAAATCGTGTATCTCCTTCACTTGTAGTGATTTATCATTCAATGAATGACTGAAAAGTGATCGAACGATCCAATTATAATATTTGTTACTTTGTACATAAGCAAAACATTCAAAATTGTACTTACTACCCATCCAAGGGATTCCTCCAATATTCCAGTAAAATTATTTATATTTAATATTTAAGTAAATAGCAAAATTATAGATAGGGAACTATACTAGCGACCTACCTAATTTTATTGTAGAAATTTTCGGGATCAATGATTGGACCATGCAAACTAAAAAAACCTTTTCTTGGATAAAGAAAGAGATTACTCGATCCATTTCCGTATCGCTCATGATATATATACTAACCCAGGCACCCCTTTCAAATGCATATCCCATTTTTGCACAGCAGGGTTATGAAAATCCACGAGAAGCGACTGGCCGTATTGTATGTGCCAATTGCCATTTAGCTAATAAACCCGTGGATATCGAGGTTCCACAAGCGGTACTTCCTGATACTGTATTTGAAGCAGTTGTTCGAATTCCTTATGATCTGCAACTGAAACAAGTTCTTGCTAATGGTAAAAAAGGAGCTTTGAATGTCGGGGCTGTTCTTATTTTACCCGAGGGGTTTGAATTAGCCCCTCCCGATCGTATTTCGCCCGAGATTAAAGAAAAGATAGGAAATCTGTCTTTTCAGAGCTATCGTCCCACTAAAAAAAATATTCTTGTGATAGGTCCGGTTCCTGGTCAGAAATATAGTGAAATCACCTTTCCTATTCTTTCCCCGGACCCCGCTACTAAGAAAGATGTGCACTTCTTAAAATATCCCATATATGTAGGCGGGAACAGGGGAAGGGGTCAGATTTATCCCGACGGGAGCAAGAGTAACAATAATGTTTATAATGCTACAGCAGCAGGTATAGTAAGCAAAATAATACGAAAAGAAAAAGGGGGGTACGAAATAACCATAGCGGATGCATCGGATGGACGTCAAGTGGTTGATATTATCCCTCCAGGACCGGAACTTCTTGTTTCAGAGGGCGAATCCATCAAACTTGATCAACCATTAACGAGTAATCCTAATGTGGGTGGATTTGGTCAGGGAGATGCGGAAATAGTACTTCAAGATCCATTACGTGTCCAAGGTCTTTTGCTCTTCTTGGCATCTGTTATTTTGGCACAAATCTTTTTGGTTCTTAAAAAGAAACAGTTTGAGAAGGTTCAATTGTCCGAAATGAATTTCTAGATCTGCGGATTTATCAACATCAAGCTCTAAAAATAAACAAATTTTTGTTGGGAATTATGTATGATCAAAAAAATTTTGCTTATTTATATTCTTTATTCTACCGGATTTCGGGAATTACTTAATACCGCATTCCTGGTCATAGTATATTGTGAAGGCGACTGTTTTACTTAACTCTTCTTTATTTATTTGTTTTTTCAATCCAAATTGAAACGGTATGATATAGAATGAATCAATAGTTTTATATTTGACTAGAATCAAAACAAAAGATAAATAAGCGGAGAATAGAAACCAAAGTATAAATGAGAGGAACAAAGGATTTTAGGGGAGATTGTTCGTCTCCTAGTCCTTGACACAAGAAACGGAATTTTACCCAACCCTTTCTTGTGTCGAATTAATAAAGATTCTCGATCCCGTTCGTAAAAAATGGATATTTGTAGTTTTCATTTTTTTTTTTTTTTATATAGGTTTATTTTATCATAACCCTTTTTTAGATTTCTTACGTAACATAGTGGTAGTGGACAAATAAATATAGGTCAATTTATTGAGCAATATAGAACTTCTTCAATTTCAACGAACTTATAAAAAAAAATTTCACTTAAAAAAAAATTTCACTTTTATTAGATTAAATATTTATTAGATTAAATGGAGTAAGGTTCTATTCTATTAGTATAGAAAGGGTTTGCATGATATCTGATTGATAGAAATATATTCTATTTATATATAATTGTGAGTCATCCAAAAAGGGTAAATCGAGTGATTCCTTCTTTGTTTTAAGTATTGACAGATACTATTGAGTAACAGATGTTCTGAATCAATTAACGAAGTTCATTTTTTAAAAACATCATCAGAAAAGGTGGAGGTTTTTGAAACATCTCTAAAAAAAAAAAGATTATGATTATTAAGAACTCAACGGGACTTACCCCCTCTTTCCTTGTCTGATTCGAGGGGGATCCCGTTGAGTTCTTATGCTTTCATGTCTACAACTCAGTTCATCCGATTATTACAGGGATGAACCTAATCCGGAATATGAACCATAAAAGAAAATACCGATTAAACCGATCACAAGAATACCGGCTACAGTACCTATTATCCAAAGAGGAATCCTTCCAGTAGTATCGGCCATTTGTCCTACTTTCCTCCACATTTTATCAAGTGGTCATGCTAGAGACATAAAC